CATCAGCAATTGCCTGAATCTCAAGACGTTCTTCGAACCAATCATAGATTTTATTGAGATAGGTAAACCGAGGTACTCCCCTCTGAGAACCGTATATGAGAATTTCATCTCGTACGGCTCAAACAGAAAGACCAAAATACAAGATTCTATCGGATATGTGTTTTAAACTGTCTAATTGTACGATTCACTCGTTTCTGACGATACAAAAGAAAAAAATCCGAAAGTTTTTTATTGTGGTTATAATGCCAAAATATCAAGTCGGCTCCTTCATCTATATGTTGAGGCCTCTTGACTCTTCTATAATTACCTATTTTCTTGTTTGTTTTTTTTTTATGTGTAATGAGACTTTACGACAGTTTTCTTTTTTATTGATAGGAATTCTCTTGTTAAGACCTATGAATCAATTACAACCTCAGATTCATACTAGAACCACGATGATTCAATAAAACCCTGTCAAACTAAGTCCGCAAATTCCTTGAGTAAGAACCGTTGGATCATCATTTATTCAATGAATAGGCATAATGACTAAAAATCCAAAGAGTCCTTTCGTTGGACTTTGATCAAAATAAGCATAAACGCGAGTTTGAAAGAATAAAAATCTGTCAATTTATAACATAACTTCTAAATCTAACTCTTTGAAAAAAAATGTGTAAGGCCGGCCACGAGGTCTGAATATTAAGTATGAATCATAGTTCTAAATACTTTGTAATATATTTTATATATTCCGTGCTTCAGATACGAACAGAAAATGAGAATATCCGACGAAATAAAACCATCTCTAGCAAGATGACAGACCTATTCTCTGTACTATCTATAGGATCCATTCTAACAAGTCACACACTCATATTCCGGAAATACAGAAACAAAGAAATTTCACGGTCGAACTGCCAAATATAGAATGGGATAAAAATAAGAGGTCTACTTTATCTTGAAAAGCTAGTTAACTTAATATAATCTAATTCATTAAAATTCCGTCCAGTAAAATAGAAGAATTATAAATCTCCAAAATAATAGATAGGAATATCGTAAATAGAGCCATTGCAATACCCATCAAAGGAGTAGTTCCCCACCCAGGAGCTACTTTACCATATTCTGAATTCAACGGTTTCAATAAATTCCCTACAGTCGTTTGTTTTGAACCAGGTTTAGAACTCCCCTCAACGGTTTGTGTAGCCATAAATTCTATTTTATATTCATTGAGATCTGTTGACTTTGTATACCATTCCGTTGTAAATAAATGATTTTAGCATAGATCCATTGTGGTCTTGAAACTATATAATAATGGAAACAGCAACACTAGTTGCCATCTTTCTATCTGGTTTACTTGTAAGTTTTACTGGGTACGCCTTATATACTGCTTTTGGGCAACCCTCCCAACAACTAAGAGATCCATTCGAGGAACACGGAGACTAGTTGAAGTAATGAGCCCCCCAATTTTGGAAGGCTCATTACTTTCAATTGAGATACAGAAAAATCATTTCGTCTTTTTAGTTGGAACTTTAGGTGGTTCTCGAAAAAAGATAGCGAAAAAAATTATTCCTAGAGTTGAGACTAAGAGGAATGTATAAACCAAAGCTTCCATAGATTCGATCGTGATTTACAATTATAGCTTCCATACCTGTTTATTTGAGATCGTCTACCGGATAAAGAAAAAGCACGGCAAGAGTCAAAGAAAGCGACTCAAATCCAAATTTTTTCGGTAGCCTATCACAAAACTAAATACAAAAAAAAAGGATACATATATGTATTGTATCAGACTACTTGTCTTCTTGTAGTTGGATCTCCAAGTTTTTGGAATGCTCCAAATTCAACTTGAGAATCCAAATCTGGGTCAATACCAGCAAAAACATCCCTGAACAAGGTTCTAGCGCCATGCCAAATGTGTCCGAAGAAGAAGAGCAGAGCAAATGAAGCATGTCCAAAAGTAAACCAACCCCTCGGACTGCTACGAAAAACACCATCGGATTTCAAAGTAGCACGATCTAATTCAAAAATTTCACCCAATTGAGCACGTCTAGCATATTTTTTCACAGTAGCCGGATCACTATAACTGATTCCATTGAGTTCACCGCCATAGAACTCAACATTTACACCTACTTGTTCGACACTATATTTCGATTCTGCCCTTCTAAAAGGAACATCGGCTCTAACAATTCCGTCTCCGTCTACCAAAACAACCGGAAATGTTTCAAAGAAAGTAGGCATACGACGTACAAAAAGTTCACGCCCTTCTTTATCCCTAAAGATAGGATGTCCTAACCAACCAACAGCTATTCCATCCCCGCTATCCATTGAACCCGCTCTGAATAATCCCCCTTTTGCCGGATTATTGCCGATGTAATCATAAAAAGCCAATTTTTCAGGAATTTTAGACCAAGCTTCAGATAAACTTTGCTTTTCAGCTAGCCCTGCACTAACTCTTCGATATATTTCTTGTTGGAAATATCCTTGATCCCATTGATAACGAGTGGGCCCAAACAATTCAATCGGGGTAGTTGCTGAGCCATACCACATAGTTCCAGCAACTACAAAAGCTGCAAAAAATACAGCAGCGATACTACTGGAAAGGACAGTTTCAATATTTCCCATACGTAATCCTTTGTATAGACGTTGGGGCGGACGGACACTAAGATGGAATAGACCCGCCAATATACCCAAAGTTCCTGCTGCAATATGATGAGAGGCTATTCCTCCCGGAACAAAAGGATCAAAACCTTCCACACCCCACGCTGGATTTACAGCTTGTACCCTTCCCGTTAGTCCATAAGGATCGGATACCCATATTCCGGGACCATACAACCCTGTTACATGAAATGCGCCAAAACCAAAACAAGCCACCCCTGAGAGAAATAAATGAATTCCAAAGATCTTGGGCAAATCCAAAGAGGGTTTCCCTGTACGTTCATCAGAAAATATTTCGAGATCCCAATACACCCAATGCCAAATAGCTGCTAAAAAGCACAAGCCAGAAAACATAATATGTGCACCAGCCACACCTTCATAACTCCAAATACCCGGATTCGGTGGAGTCCCCCCTGTGATACTCCAACCACCCCAGGAATTGGTTATTCCTAAACGAGTCATGAAGGGTATAACGAACATCCCCTGTCTCCACATTGGATCAAGAACAGGGTCAGAAGGATCAAAAACCGCTAATTCGTATAGAGCCATCGAACCGGCCCAACCAGCAACCAGAGCAGTATGCATTATATGGACAGAAATTAAACGGCCGGGATCATTCAATACAACCGTATGAACACGATACCAAGGCAAACCCATAGAAATACCCCTTTTTCAATTAAAAATAGACGCTATGTAACTTTATTGCACTGTAAAAAAACTATACTATGGACCTTACTTTACCTTTTTAGTACATTATCTCAGGGAAAGGGTTAAAATTTGTTCTATTCTTTTAGTAAGAATATCTTTTAATAAAACATAGAACAATTTTGTTCGTAGGAAGAAAAAGAAGCAGATTTATTCTACACCCGATAAGTACCAATACGCAATGGTAGGACGTTGATAGTATTTTCTATGAGTAACTGCACCTAGATTTGTTCATTATCCCAAATAAAAGACCTATTTGTAACAAATTGACTTTATTCATTCTGTCTTACTTTTTTATGAACTTATATATTTTTTTTTCTCTGGATAATATATAATTAAGACAATAAAGCTCTTTTTACGCTTTCACATCAAAGTGAAATATAGTACTTCATTTTTCTTTCGTTTAATGCCTATTGGTGTTCCAAAAGTACCTTTTCGAAATCCTGGAGAAGAAGATGCATCGTGGGTTGACGTATAGTGCGACTTGTCAGATCTATTTGGTTATATGGTATTTCCCCGTTCTCTTACCCGATTGAGATATCCTCTCTTTCGCCCAAGAAAGATTGATTGAATCATCAAAAATTTGGAGCGTGAAATGCGACGAATAAAATTAGAAAAAATCTATTTTTTAGGGGATATACAGATTAATATTAGCAATTAGACTAATTTATGGTTGCTTTGGTTGGAACAATAAAATGAAATATCCAGGCTCCGTTTAGAAAAAACCAATTGGTAATATATCTATGATTTATAGTTAATATTCTATTTTATTCCATTTCTAATTCTAATATAATCTAATATAAAATATAAAAACAGAAGTGATCTCAAACTGTTTATAAATTGAGTAATATGATGAATGCATGGAATATTTCATATTTGGCGAGAGACATGAAATAAATTTTAATTGAAAAAAAGAAGTCGTAGCAAAAAGAAGTAGTAGTTCGATATTTGGCCTATATATGCAAATCAAAACCGGTCAGATCTTTACTCGGAGTAGAGCATAAACCTAAAAAAATTCGAGAAGACCATTCAGGAACAAGAAAATTACATCGTAATTTGGATTGAATTCCGATGAAAGACTACATCAATAAGCAGTTAGTCCGAAAAGTTTAGTGAATTTTTATCTTTTTTTTACGAAAAAAACTAGAATCTACACATTGATTCTTTTGTTTTCGCGATGGGTATTGAACCGTATGCATTAAAAGATGCATGTACGGTTTCGAGGGAATACAATTTTAGCCCACTCAACCGACTTTATCGAGAAAGATTTCTTTTTTTAGGACAAGAAGTGGATACCGATATCTCGAATCAACTTATTGGTCTTATGGTATATCTCAGTATAGAGGATAATACTAAAGATCTGTATTTGTTTATAAACTCGCCAGGCGGATGGGTAATGGCTGGATTAGGTATTTATGATACTATGCAATTTGTGCAACCAGACGTACAAACAATATGCATAGGATTAGCCGCTTCAATGGGATCTTTTATTTTGGTCGGAGGAGAAATTACCAAACGTCTAGCATTCCCTCACGCTTGGCGCCAATGAGTTTTTTATTTGATTTGAGATAAAAAAAAGAAGACAAGACTATGCCTTCGCGATATATGAAATAGGAATAGTAAGTAATAATAGCATGGCACTTCGAATTCGATATTCAAAAATTGTTTTTTTTTTTCAAAAGCGTTAACTTATGTATCGAAAGAGTAGTATGAGATAAAAGGTATTTCCTATTTTATCTGATATAGCAGGAGACACATTTCAGCGTCACAAACTTTTTTGTTTTCACACTAAAAAACTCTTACCAATATATATTATTCTAAAAGAATACAAAAAAAAAAGAAACTTTGGGATTGCTAAATAACAGAGGAAATTTATATAGAAAGCAACGGAACCATCGTAGTATTTTTTTAACTACTCCAAAAAGAAGGGTGGTTATTGGATCATTTACCTATGTGAATATGATAAGCCCCTAGAAATTGATTTTCTATTTCTTCAATACAAGGTAAAAAAGGTATAAAAGTGAATTCCATTGTGGAGCCGTATGCAATGTGTAAAAGATGCCTGTACGGTTGTTCAATTTTCTCTTTTTTCTCTCGTTTTAGTATATTAGTATTATTCTTTGGAGATAGAAAAATAATTTATTTTGTTATTTCATCAGGGTAATGATCCATCAACCTTCTAGTTCTTTTTATATGGCATCGACGGGCGATTTTATCTTGGAAGCGGAAGAACTACTGGCATTGCGCGAAACCCTCACAAAGGTTTATGTACAAAGAACGGGCAAATCCTTATGGATTGTTTCCGAAGACATGGAAAGAGATATTTTTTTGTCAGCAACAGAAGCCCAAGCTCACGGACTTGTTGATCTTGTAGCCGTTGAATAAAAATAAGAGAGATTCTACGCAAGTATATAATGTGATATTTTATCTTCTTACCGGGGTTAATACAATATTCTATGAATACAATAAAACGGATTCATAATTATCCGGTTAGGATCGATCTAAACCATCCCATTCTGTTATATGATTCAACATGCCAACTATTAAACAACTTATTAGAAACACACGACAGCCAATCAAAAATGTCACGAAATCCCCCGCTCTTGGGGGATGTCCTCAGCGACGAGGAACATGTACTAGGGTGTATGTGCGACTCGTTCAGATCATGTACTAGGCAAAAATAAAAGAATTGATCGAGTATAAGTGATCGGTAACAGTGATATAGGATAGAATGTAAGAAGACCATTCACTATAACAAGAAAATATCTAAAAAAATCTATCGTATCCTTCTATCGCGGTATCAAATTAATTTATGGTTGACATTGGTACAAATCCAATCACTTACACTTCAAATTTAAGATGAGAAAGAATTCCCCATTGATAACAAACGGTATTCATTAAGCAGGGAAATGCTATTTAAAAAGCAAAAAGATTATACCCTTAACTCTTGACTCCTGCAAGAACGGACTAACAAGGTCAGCTACTCAGCTAATCTTCATAATAAAAAAAATACCGTTACTGTATAGGTGGTCTCTTTGTGAAAGACCTATTACTGGATAATAATGGGTAGAGCCAAAAAGTGTAAACTGTACAAGTTAACAATAAGATTAATCAAATGAAATGAGGGATAGAGGCTCCGGTGTATAGAGAGGACCTCACCGTTAAGAAGCAACCATAAAAACGAAGGAAACCACTATACCTATTTCTATTTACTACTTTTTTATTTACTATGTTTTTGATATCTAGTATCAATACAATTTTTTATTTCGAGGCGAAAAGCCTAGAAAAAAATCGTGGTCAGGAAGGTTATAGTAGCAAAAGACATTGGAATTTTTTTTTATACACTGGAAGAATCCGTTTTGTTATTAATAAACTAGGAAAGGTAAAGGAAATAACTGAAAGAAAAGAAATCAATTAGTTATTCATCAAAGTTTCATTTATTCAATGACTAGAATTAAACGAGGATATATAGCTCGAAGACGTAGAAACAAAATTCGTTTAGTTACAGCAAGTTTTCAAGGGGCTCGCTCAAGACTTTCTCGGACTATTACTCAACATAAAATAAGAGCTTTGGTTTCGGCTCATCAAGATAGAGGTAGGCAAAAGAGAGATTTTCGTCGTTTGTGGATCACTCGGATAAATGCAGTAATTCGATCCAATAAGCTATACTATAGTTATAGTGGATTAATACACAATCTGTACAAGGGGCAGTTGCTTCTTAATCGTAAAATACTTGCACAAATTGCTATATTAAATAGGAATTGTCTTTATATGATTTCCAACGAGATCTTAAAATAAGATAAAGAGGTTGCAAGGAATCCAGTGTAATGTTTCCCTGGTGAGTGAATTTGGGAAGGTAGAGTAGAAATTAGTATGGTAAAATAGGATATAATATGATTATGATAAAGTCGTCACAATAAACAAATACGTTCAAGGAAAAAGGATTTATTTCCAAATTTTTTCTTACGACACAACAATAAAATTTTTTTTTTTGAACAAAAAGTCAATTCGCATTTGAAGTCGGATTGAAATTTTATTTTGATTCAATTGAAGAGCAAGCTTATTTTTTTTTTATTCTAAGACCTGTAGTTCTAGGAGTCGACTCATTTCTTTCAAATTGTTTCTCATTATTAAGAAAAGGTAACAAAGATAAAATACGAGCTTGTTTTATAGCAATAGTAATTAATCGTTGTTGTTTTAAGGTCAATCTATTTACTCGCCTAGATAATATCTTTCCTTGTTCACTAATAAATCGACTAATTAAACTCATATTTCTATAATCAATTCGATCCCCCGATTGTATCGGGGGCAAACGCCTACGAAAAGATCGCTTAGATTTAAGAAAGAGCCGCTTGGATTTAGCCATGGTTTTTTTATTCCTTGTTCTGAAAATCCTAATTCTATTTTAATCGTATCAGAAATGATTTCGACTTAAAAAAAGGATTGCTTTGTTTATTTTATATTTAAATAAATAGAGGATCCGTTATATATTATTTTTGTTCTATAAAAAAATATTAATATATATAAATTGTTATATAAAAAATGTCGTTTTTCGTCTTCCTTGGAAAGGAAGGCGGACACGCGAGCGGTCGGTTAGATCTATTTCTTTATCTCCCCGTGAATCGTATGTTTGTAACAAGAGGTACAGAATTTTCTCAATTCCAATCGACCGGGCGTATTATGTCGATTTTTTTGAGTAATATATCGGGAAATGCCCATTGATTCCTTATTAACGCGGTTTCGAACACAACTGGTACATTCCAAAATAATCGTAACTCGGGCATCTTTACCCCTGGCCATGAACCTCCTTTGAATTTTTGATTGACTGAACTATTCTCTTTTTCCATTTTACGATCCGAAGCGAAGAAGAAAGAAAGAAAAGAAGTTGCTAAATTGAAATCCAATTATGAAAGATTTCCTTGCAATCTATCAATATAGTAATAATAAGTAATATAATGATTTCTAACTCTATACTTATAATTGCTGTACTTCACAACACAAGTTACATTAATTTTTCATTGAATTATCTTGTATGATATTGTTGTCACAACTATTGCATTATCTTTCTCACGATATTATAAATTAATTTCATTTGGGGCCCGGAACCCCGAGTTCGTAGTTTGACTAGGGTGAATCCGCTTTTATTCTTTTATAATTTTTTTTATTATAAAAAAAGAAGAGTAAGGGAGGGTATTAGTCACAGATATTTAATTGTAGCTCTAATTTTCTTCACCCCCTTCGCGTCTCACTTACTATAATTAAAAAAAGGGGAATATTAACGCATCTGGAAATAACCGATTGATCTCTATCAATAAACCTGCTAAAGAACCAAACCATAGAGTACTTACTACTGGTGCCACGGAAAGGTATGTTTTTAGATTTCGCATTTAAAGTCCTCCTTCTTTTTTTTTGTGATTTTCTTATAATTTGTAATACATAATAGTATTACATATATGACCAGATGTGTATATGTAGTTAATGACTGACACTTGTATTTCTACGTAGAATACCTAATGCAGATTGAAATGTACAACAATTCGTTAAAAATTTCCCTTTTCTTATATTCATTTTTTTTATGGTTTCCTATTTCTTCAATACTATAATATCAGTCTATTATTTTTATATGTTGTATGATATGAGATGAAAAAAATAGGAAAGGACTTGTTGGTATATCAATGAAAGAAATAAAGATGTGGAAAAGAACACAGGGATTCTCTACAATGACACTGTAGACCAATTGAAAGGGATGTAGCGCAGCTTGGTAGCGCGTTTGTTTTGGGTACAAAATGTCACAGGTTCAAATCCTGTCATCCCTACCTATTACTTATCTTATGAGCAGTAACGAGGGTTCAATTGATATTGATTAAATACATAAGCAATTTCTTTTTTCTGCTAGTATATATATATCCAAGGTTGTCTATTTATTGTGATAATAAAGCGCTCTTAGTTCAGTTCGGTAGAACGTGGGTCTCCAAAACCCAATGTCGTAGGTTCAAATCCTACAGAGCGTGATTAGATTCTTCTTATTTATGTTATAGGTCGAAAATAAAACTGAAAAAATTGAACAGCGAATTTAATTTGACCTCCTGCAGATTAAAGCAAATAGGAGGTCAATCAAAAAACATAGATGTTAATTAATCAAAGGTCCAATTGATCACCACGTCTGTATTGTAAATATGCAGTTACGAATAATCCAGCCAAAGTAATAGGAATTAGACCTAAGACGATTCCAAATAGAAAAACTTCAATCATTTCAATTTCTTTTAAAGGTGAAAAAGGGAGGTAATATTTATCCTTAAATCTTACTGGGAATTACCCCATTAATCTCAACTTGAAAATTTACGCGGTAAGGAACTATAGAATATGTGAACTATGACAGAAAGATTTTGTCATGAATTGTTCATTCAATTAATTTCAAATAAGTCGTATCTTGTTCAGACCGATAAATAAAGCCGAGGTTATAGTCAAAGCTGCTAGTAAAAAACCGAAATAGCCCGTTATAGTAAGCATGAAGAGACTAAATTAAAAAAAATATGTTCTTTTTATACATATGTTTAGAAAGCACTTCCCTAAATTTCAATTTTGAAAAGAAAGGAGGATAAACAAAAATACCAATTGAAAGTTTTTGATTCATCGATTATTATAGACGGCGGATCTAACAAAAAAAGAGTAA